GTTTCGCGTTGGACACAGTATGAATACTGGAAATTATGATCAAGAATTCCTTTATCAACCGCCATCGACTTCTACTTCAGAGATACCTACTGAAACTTTTTTCAAATATAAAAGTTCAGTATCTTCCCAGGAATTAGTCACTTAGGCAGGATTTCTTTAACAAGGAGTAGGCCAATCTTCATAAATTTCTAAATTTCATCGTAAATATGAAAAACTTATACAAAAAAATGCGGGAGAGATAAAAAAGATGCAGGGTCGTTTGTCTGCTTGGCTAGCCAAGCATGGGCTAATTCATAGATCTTTAGGCTTTGATTACCAAGGAATAGAAACTTTACAAGTAAAGCCCGAGGATTGGCATTCCATTGCTGTCATTTTATATGTATATGGTTACAATTATCTACGCTCTCAATGCGCCTATGATGTAGCACCCGGAGGGCTGTTAGCTAGTGTGTATCATCTTACGAGAATAGAGTATGGTGTGGATCAACCAGAAGAGGTATGCATAAAAGTATTTGCCCGAAGGAGGAATCCTAGGATTCCATCCGTCTTCTGGGTTTGGAAAAGTGTGGATTTTCAAGAACGAGAATCTTATGATATGTTGGGAATCTCTTATGACAATCATCCACGCTTGAAACGTATCTTAATGCCCGAAAGTTGGATAGGATGGCCCTTACGTAAGGATTATATTGCCCCCAATTTTTATGAAATCCAAGATGCTCATTGAATGATAAGAAAAAAATTTCCATTTATATAATTTCAGATATTCAAAGCTTGTACGGTCTCTTCTAGATTAACCAGAATAATGGAAGTCTTGTTTAAATTCTCGATAGGCTAACAAAAAAAAATTAGGGATTCGTTGGAATTCTCGCCTCCCATTTTTTGGGGTTGGAATATATCTATTTCAGACGAGCCAAACCAATAGGATGAACCAAAGGAGTTCTGTATCATGAAGTTTGACTTTGTACCACGCATATTACTTAGACGGTTCTAGAAAGTTATGTAGGTAGGAATGAAGAAATCGAACCGGATTCTATTTATTTGTATCTGAACTGAATTTTGTCTATTTCAATTTCTCTAGATTCGACTTTTGAGTATCTCAACCAACAAATTTAACCTTTTGAACGCGTCTTTTGAATATATAAGAAAGAAGTATTAACATTCTTTTTGACTTACGGGATGGACATAAAGATAAAAAAGATGAAATAGAATCGAATTCTTTTAGATACTTTATCTAAAAGAATTCTACCCATCTATAAAATAAAAATAGATGGGATATATCTCGGCGAGATGGATAAAAGTATGTGTTATGATCCAAACTCAAAATGAATAGGGATGTCAATTCATATCAATTAATTTATTGAAGAGAGGCTGATCCAAATTAATCATGTGCCAGGAACCAGATTTGAACTGGTGACACGAGGATTTTCAGTCCTCTGCTCTACCAGCTGAGCTATCCCGACTAAGTCCCAACGTAGCATCCTCATTTTATTAGAGGGCAGGGGTCTATGTCAATTAAAAGGGCGAAAGAAGATTAAAAAGTTTTATCTAGGTACTGGAATTTCTTGGTCTTAAAAAAGACGACTTTTTAAGTTTCAGTATGAGTAATGATATCGATTGCAAATCGGGGATTTCTTGCTCAAAGATGCATATCTTAGATATAAGATGTAATAAGACATTTCCGACCGGATCCATTTCAAAAAGAATAGAATAGGGCGAGTGTATAAGGACACTGACGAAAGAAAGGGGGGGATAGAATGGATAAATTGTTGGGGAGGCAAATAGGCTTTTTGGGGATAGAGGGACTTGAACCCTCACGATTTTTTAAGTCGACGGATTTTCCTCTTACTATAAATTTCATTGTTGCCAGCATTGACATGTAGAACGGGACTCTATCTTTATTCTCGTCCGATTAATCCGTTCTTGAAAAGAGGATCTACAGACTATGGAGTGAATCATTTGATCAATGAATATTCGATTCCGCATTGAAGAAAGAATCGAATCACACCAATTCTTCCGTTTTTTATAGAAAAAATACAGATTCATTCGGGTCGACATTAATCATTTGATATAGTATTCAATACGTATGTATATGTGTTTATCCTTCATCCTTTCTGAATTTTCGATGGAAAGATTTCTCTACTAACGCGGCCAGCTCCATTTGTTAGAACAGCTTCCGTCGAGTCTCTGCACCTATCCTTGTTTTCGTTTTCTGAACCTTTGTTTGTGTAAAATAGGATTTGGCTCAGGATTGCCCTTTTTCTTAATTCCGGGGTTTCTCTGAATTTGAAAGTTATCACTTAGTAGGTTTCCTTACCAAGGCTCAATCCAATTAAGTCCGTAGCGTCTACCGATTTCGCCATATCCCCTTCCCTTTGTGTTAAGATTCGGATTTCATTGCGTTATGATGTCGTTCCCTTTTTCTTTCATTTCTACTGGAACCTTTGAATTCATTAGATACCGATTCCTATCTCGATTTCCTTTACCTATCTTCTATAGGAGA